GGAATGAATACTATGATTCACGTTTCGAACAGGCATGAATACAGCATCTATAGGATAACTTCCATCTTGAAAGGTATGTGGCATTTTGATAAGATATCCCCGATTTCTCTCGATTTCTAATCCAATACACAAATTAATGGGTTCTGCTAAGCTAGCTATATGTTGTGTATTGTCGACGATTTCCACATAAGGCGGTAAGATCATATCTTGAGCAGTTACATATCCAGGGCCCATGGCGCAAATCGACGCGTCACAAGTTCCATATAGATTACTTCTCAATACAATTTCTTTCAAATTCATTATAATTTCGTGGACCGATTCTTGAATACCCGTTATAGTCGAATATTCATGCGGGACATTCTCAGATTTTACGCGTGTGATACATGTTCCTTCTATTTCTCCAAGCAAAGCTCTTCTCATCGCAATGCCTATTGTGTCGGCCTGTCCTTTCATAAGTGGAGACAGAATAAAGCGCCCGTAATAAAGACGTTTACTGTCTGTTCTGGATTCAACACACTTCCACTGCAGCGTCCGAGTAGATACTGTTACTTTCTCTCGAACCATAGTAATAATATTTTATTTGATTGAATTATTTATTTCTCTTGTTTCTCTTGAAATTTCTTCACTCTTCATTTCTACACACGTCTTTTTTTGGGGGGTCTACAGCCATTATGTGGCATGGGGGTTACATCCCGCACAAAAGTTAATAGTATACCACTTCTACGAATAGCTCGTAATGCGGCGTCTCTTCCGAGACCGGGACCTTTTATCATGACTTCGGCTCGTTGCATACCTTGATCTACTACTGTACGAATAGCATTTGCCGCTGCAGTTTGAGCGGCAAAGGGCGTCCCCCTTCTCGTACCCTTGAATCCACAAGTACCGGACGAGGACCAGGAAACGACCCGACCCCGTACATCTGTAACGGTGACAATAGTATTATTGAAACTTGCTTGAACATGAATAACTCCCTTTGGTATTCTACGTGCACTTTTACGTGAACCAATACGTACATTTTTACGTGAACCAATTCTCGGTATAGCTTTTGCCATATTGTAGCATCTCATAAATATGAGTCAGAAATATATGGAATATATCCATTTGATGTCAAAACAGATTCTTTATTTGTACGTTTATTCCTTTGGTGAGTCTGATTATCCTTGTCTTTGTTTATGTCTCGGGTTAGAGCAAATTACTCTAATGCGCCCCCGTCTGCGGATTAGTCGACATTTTTCACAAATTTTACGGACGGAAGCTCTTATTTTCATATTTTTCATTCCTTATCTTAATTCTGAATCTACTTCTTGGTAGAAAATAAGTTTCTTGCAATTTTTCATCTCGAATCGTATTGAATAAAAACCACCTAATCTTTCGAATCCTTGTTTCGGAGTCGATAAATTATACGTCCTCTAGTTGAATCATAACGACTTACTTCAATTTTGACTTTATCTCCTGGCAGTATCCGTATAAAACTACGTCGGATCTTTCCTGAAACATAACCTATAATCAGATCTTCATTATCTAACCGAACCCGGAACATGCCATTGGGAAGCGATTCGGTAATTAAACCCTCATGAATCCATTTTTGTTCTTTCATTTCAGGTAAAGCCCCCTTGAAGTATCAACTAATGTAGGAGAAACGATATTAGACAACTCACCCCTTTCTTTTTTTTTTTACAAATAGGAATAGGTTTCGGATTCCATTTGGATATTAAAAGGATTACCAGATATAACATAAAATTTCTCCGCCGATTCTTTCTAGTCGAGCCTCCCGGTCTGTCATTATACCTCGAGAAGTAGAAAGAATTACAATCCCCATTCCACCTAAAATTCTAGGAATTCGTTGAGAGTTAGAATAGATTCGTAGACCGGGTCGGCTGATCCGTTTTAAATTTAAAAAATTTCTACAGGTATGGGGTCTTTTCCTATTCCTTCTATTATGTCGCAGGGTTAAAACCAAAAAATTTTGGTTTTTTTCTCGATGTTTTCTGACGTTTTCGAGAAAACCTTCTCGGAAAAGTATTTTAACAATATTTTCGGTAATATTAGTAGATGCTATGCGAACAACTCTTTTTCTATCCATATCCGCATTTCGTATAGAGGTTATTATCTCAGCAATAGTGTCTCTACCCATGATGAAGTAAAATTTTTGGTGCCTCAAAATTGGATCTAATTAACATGTTTTTTATTGGTTTATGAATATGAATTTTTCAAGGTATATGCGTGAGACATAATCTACGAATTAATCTAGTTCTTAATCTATTTCTTTTCAAAGATCCCAAAGATATCAGGCTCCCATTTTATTTTATAATACCTCGGGAGCTAATGAAACTATTTTAGTAAAATTGAATTGTCTCAATTCGCGGGGGATTGCACCAAAAATTCGAGTTCCTTTTGGATTTCCTTCTTGATCAATCACAACTGCAGCATTGTCATCATATCGTATTATCATACCGCTGTCACGTTTAAGTTCTTTACAGGTACGAACAATTACAGCTCTTACTACTTCTGATTTTTCTAGGGGCATGTTTGGTACTGCTTCTTTGATCACAGCAACAATAACGTCACCAATATGAGCATATCGGCGATTACTAGCTCCTAGGATTCGAATACACATCAATTTTCGAGCCCCGCTGTTATCCGCTACATTTAAATGGGTCTGAGGTTGAATCATATGAAGTTTTGAGTCTATTCTTCCACTGCAAAGGATGAAGAAAATAAAAGAAATATTGTTTGTCAAAAAAAAGAAACCTGCGGTTTTCTTTCATTCCCAAGACTCATTTGTGTTGGTTCTACATTTTTATCCCGAAATAATAAATTGAGTTCGTATAGGCATTTTGGATGCTGCTATTAAAATCGCCCTTCTAGCTATATTTTCAGTTACTCCGCCCATTTCATATAGTATTCGCCCCGGTTTAACAACAGCTACCCAATATTCAGGGGATCCTTTCCCCGAACCCATACGTGTTTCGGCGGGTCTTATTGTAACTGGTTTGTCTGGAAATATACGGACCCATATTTTTCCACCACGGCGTGCATTTCGTGTCATTGCACGTCGACCCGCTTCGATTTGTCTAGATGTGATCCAAGCAGGCTCAAGCGCCTGAAGAGCATATTTACCGAAACAAATATGATTACCTCGATAAGATATTCCCTTCATTCGTCCTCTATGTTGTTTACGGAATCTAGTTCTTTTGGGGTTATAATTGATGGTTGTTTCGGAAGTCCATCTCTACTACAGAACTGGACGTGAGAGTTTCTTCTCATCCAGCTCCTCGCGAATAAAAGGATTCAAAATGGAATTGCAATTAATTTGCCTAGATATTAGAACATTTTTAGAAAAAATTGGATAAAAAATCATTTTTTTTTGGAACGTCCTATTAAATCTTTATTTTCTTTTGTCTTTTATCCAGGTTTACCAATTCAAATTCAAAAAAAAAAATTATCGCGGGCGAATATTGACTCTTGCAATCTCTATTTCAGTCCTAGCACTTGTTCGTCATTTCTCCGAATAGATGAATTGATTTCCGGTTCATTTCGCCATCCCAACGAGTGAATCATTAAGATTCATTTGTTCAATAAAATCTTTTGCATTCACAGGTTCCTTCGTCCCCACCACTTCGTACTAAATGGTTAGGTCAGAATTTTACAACGAAGCTTCTAATCCAATTTATCCTTGAGTCAATCTTCTTAGTCTTTATTGGCTCGAAGCTCTTGAGTTTTTTCTTCTATAATCTATAAGAAGGATTCATTTAATATTTCATTATGGATGAATCAATTCGTTTTGATGCTTTATTACACTGTCTTTTATGAGAGGACTCATAGACCTTACATATTGGAATTCTATATCATTGATATTTTTTCTTTCTTTCTCTCACCCTTCCATTTATCCACACTCTTGTTCTGTATTTTGTTTTAAACTTAGAATTCATTAAAGTTTAATTGTAAAAAAATTTCAGTTGCTACAAAGATATGACCGATTTGGCATATCTTGACAGGTTCTTTAGATCCAGATAATATGAAGCGATGGGTTGGTTTTCATACTACTGGGCGCCGGTCTTTTTTTAATCCCAACCCCCTAAAACCAACGAGTCACACACTAAGCATAGCAATTATATCAAAACAAAAGGTCAATCAAATTTTTATTCAACCCTATAGAATTAAAAGAATTAAAGAATTCGGAATTTGTTTGATTGGCCAGAAAAAGAATGAATGAGTTTCCCCCCTTTTGTTCTATCGACGGAAAAACAATAAAAGTTTTGTTATTCCTCTCCCTTGTCTATAAAAATCCAAATTTTGATGCCTAATACCCCATAGATAGTCCGAACTGTATAGGAACAATAATCAATTTTAGCGCGAATGGTTTGTAGGGGAACCCGACCTTCTCTGATCCATTCGACACGTGCAATTTCTTTTCCGTCGATACGCCCTGCAATTTGTACTTGAATTCCTTTTGTATCTGCTTGTTCAGTCAATTCAATAGCCTTTTTCATTGCTTTTCGAAATGAAACTCTATTCTTTAATTGTCCGGCTATAAATTCTGCAAGAATATTAGGATTTCCATAAGGTTTTCCAATTCTTGTGATAGCAATGTTAAGTTTTCGGTTCACATAATGAAATTCGTTTTGTAGATTCATCTGTAATTCTTCGATTCCTCGCGGTCTACTTTCGATTAATAACTTCGGGAACCCCATAAAGATTATGACCTGGATCAAATCGATTCTTTTTTGAATCTCTATGCGGGCAATTCCCTCGGCACCGGAGGATATTCTCATATTCTTTTGAACATAATTTTTGATAAAATCTCTTATTTTTTGATCTTCTTGTAGACCCTCAGAATAATTTTTTGGTTGTGCAAACCAAAGGGAATAATGGCTTTGGGTTGTACCAAGTCGGAAACCAAGTGGATTTATTTTTTGTCCCATACTACCTCACTATTATACGCATCATCATATACCATAGTTGTCTTTTTCCATCTAGGGTTTTTTAACGAATAGAAA